AATGTGAACTCCAAACTCCACTAGCCCTAATCTTAGTAGTAGGATAAGCTGCATATGATTTTTTTGAAAAACCAGAATAATAGGAAAAGGCCTTCAGCTCCGGGTTCCCAATCTTTTTCAAGAATTCTGGCGACTGATCGAGGCCGATCTGCTAACTCACGTGGATAATATAAGGAAACCCGGTCAGATGAGGGGCCAATAGTACTTTCCTCACTTGAATTCCAAAAGAGGTCAGTCCCAACCGACTATCTAGATTCAGGCCAATTTCTTTTTGTAATAAACAAATCTCAGCCAAAAGGATTTAAAATAGAATCAAGAGAATCATGGACAGGCAAAGCTTGGTATGGGGCTCGCAGGAACAGGCCGCGTTCATTCGGGAGAAAAATCTGCGCTCCAGCTTAAAGAATCTGTCCACCCCCGTTATGACTTAGAGCATCTCTCCCAATTGAAAAAGGAGACAGAGAGACTGGTTCAACTTGACATGGCAAACGCCTATGATCGTTTGAACCACGCGTTCTTATTCATAACTCTCCTCAAATTTAGCTTCTCCCGAGAAATGGTAAACTTGATCAAAGCATGTATCAATGGGCCTTGGATTGCCCCGTCAACGGCACTTATCGACTCTAAGGCAGATTTCTTCAAGGCGAGTCGTGGACTCAGGCAAGGATGCCCCCTTTACAACGGCCCCCTACTTGTTCATTCTTATCGCAGATTCTATCAGCAAGTATCTGAACCAGGGTATAAGCCTAGGCCAATCAAGAGGTGTGAAACTCGCCCCAAATGTTCAAGCAATTAACCACGGCCGCTGAATAGAAAACTGCGCGGATAACAATCATGGAGGAAGCGAGCGAGTGTGTCGGGGTAGGGGCTAGGTTCTTTAGGCTATAAACCTTTTCTGTAAAGCGGTAAAAATCAATAAGAAAGAGCAAGGCAAGGTTTAATCCCGCAACTCAGAGGAAACTATAAGGTTCGGCAAGCTCATTTTTGACTCTAAGGAACCGATCCAGCACCTTTGAATCCCCATCCAAACTAAGGAGTTCGAGAAAAAAGACTGGGTGGAATAAGATTCGAAGAAAGATTCACTTATTGTTAAGATTAGATATGCCAACAGATAGATGGTTGTCCTTTGTAGAAAGGGTCAAGCTAATAAAATCGACTTGCCACACGCCAGTCTAAAGAGCTTCCCTGCTAGCGATTCCCAAAGGCCAGAAGAATGAAATAAGATGATCAGGAAATGACTCTGGGTGGGAAGTCAGGGCCACGTTTGGAACCCTGGTGAAATGGGAAGAAGTCATTCAACCGAGAGATGCAGGAGGTCTGCATATCAGGAATGGTTTCAGGGCAAGTCAAGCGCTTGCGGCCAAGCAGTACTGGAGACTAATTACGGTACAGAAGGGTCTTTGGAAGGAAATTCTACTCAGCAAATATTACCCTTCGATGAATCAGAAAGACATTGCAAATGGAGCTGGTCTCCGATTTGGAAGAATATAGCCAGAAGCAGAAATTGATTACCGGGGCGGGGACGAATTCGTGAAATTGCAAACCGCCTCGGAAGAGAACAGCATGACTGGCAGAGCAACTAACAGAAGTGGAAGAGAATAATATCTTAACGCTAGCAGAGTTCAGAACAAATGAAGCAAAATAAAAAACTGAAGCAGAGTGACTGCTCCCGATTCATCTTGACCCCCAACCCTTTTACAGTTCCAGAAGTGACAGAGATGCAGAGATCTTGGCGAGGCTCTTTACTTTACAGGGGGCGATCTGGAGGAAAAGGAATAAGAAAGAGGAGGAACGAACACCTACCCGGAAAACAAGATCATTGGCAATAGCAGCAAGGTGAAGGTCATTTCCTTCCTGCACGGCACCCAAACCCACACAGATCTGAATTGGCGCAGGATCTAGATCAAATAAGAACCTTACTGCTGAACAAGTGGATCGACCACTTTTATAAATTGAGTAAGGCGGAGAGGTCCCCTGTTCTTTCTGGAAGGCTTTATCAATTATGACGTACTAGGTTAGGTTGCCGAATGGGTCTCGGGTGGACTAGAGTAGAGAAGAGAAGGGTGGTCGTAGATCAGGATCTCCAAGGTGTGCATGAGCAAGGGGCATAGCCGAGTAAGGTGAGCATCAGAGGTGAACATACTACTGTAAAGAAAGTCAAGCAGGTCTTTTGAGTGAGGTGCCAAGGGGCGAAGGTTGAAGAATGATTCTAGCTCAGCTGGCATCAGGATTTCATTTCACACTAGCCCAAAGGCAAAGATAAAGAACCCTTAATCAAACTAAAGCGCTAACACCCTATCTATAGTATAGTATAGTAAGGGGCCTTTTTCATTTAATAAGGCTCACGTAGGGGCACGTTAGCGCTTTACTAATAACATAGAAAGGGGCAAGCTAAAACAAAACCTACTCCTAACAAGTTGCTAAGTTCGGCTTTCGGGGCTACCTACTTTAGGGCTTATGTAATATATAAAGAAGAGCCCTCTTAGGGCCTTTTTGTTTAAGGGCTGCTCGCCTTTTGAATAGAAGGAAGTGGGATAGCAGAGGTGATTTCGGTAAACCGATGCATGAGCTGAGGCCCCCATGTCCCGCCGACCCTCCGAAAAAGTCAGGTCGTAAAACGGCTCATAGGGAGTCAGAAGCAAGCAGAGTCAAAGGCGGGTCAAACTCACATAAGCGGAGGGGGAGACACATTCATGAAAAGCGAGAAGCCGTAAAGCTTTACTAATAGGGGGGGGGACTGACCAACTATGAATAGATCTTACTTACGGGTAAGAGTAGGAACATCTATTAGTCCGTATCGTCGGTCTACTTGTTACAAAAGGCGAACATCCCCATTCCAAAACATTCACATAGGTTCTCGGCAGGCATCGAAAAGGGGACGAAAAGAGTCTATTTACCTTTTCAATATTCCGGAATGTATCATGGCTCTATCTATTCATCTTTCAAAAAAAAGAGTTCTGCATCTCTCCGGGGCTGGGGGAACAAATAGGCGTGGGGAAGAGGGAGAGAGGGGGCTACGAGCCCTCTCCCGTTGTTGTTCCCGGACTACCCATCCCTTCCTTCCCCTTCGCCTGGACCGGTGAGATCATCTTTCTCGAACGAAGTGAAGTGATAGGAAGAGAAGACTGCTGGCGGGAGATCTCTATTCATTAAACCCCCTTGTATAGTAAGGGGAAAACGAAAGTGCGCTCCTGCGCACCAGCTGAAGAAAGGAGCTTTGGAAGCTTACCTTATTCTTATTAAAAGGGGAAAGGGGCCCAAACCTATCTTACTAATAATAAGAAAGGGGCAAGCTAAAACAAAACCTACTCCTAACAAGTTGCTGGATCGAAGTAGGATATTCTCCATCCGCCCGCCAGCAGCAGAGGGGGTTCGATTCCCGTTATACGCGATGTGGCGAAAAAGACTGATTCAACGAGATATGCCTTGCCTGCATTAAGATTTAAAACTTGTCGTCTACTTTTAGGAAATGTTTGGAACAGAGAACTTACAATAATACAACGCCGTATTCTCCGAAGATTGAGGAACAAGAAGAGATCTATTAAGAGAAAGATTTATTCGAGAGAAAATCTTAACAGTTACATCCAATCACAAACTACACGAAAGTTGCCCCTTTTTCATGGAGATTTACCCATCACAGAGACGCACAGAAGAACAGAACGAACTTCATATATCCCTTTTCTGCTCAATCCAGAAACAAGATCGGACGTTATTCCGGTTCGTCTCCATTTTCGTGAAACTATTCCTCAAGCAAGGCAGCCGATAAGTCATCGAAGGGTTTGTGTAAATAATGGAATGGTAATCATTAATCATTTTAAAGTGTCCCACGGTGATATAATATCTTTTCAAGAAAATGATGCGAGAACCCGCGGTGAAGAAATAAGGAGATCTTTCTATATCGAAATATCAGTTGAAAAAATCATAGGCAAATTCCTGGATCACCCGGTAAGAATGTGGAGAAAAACCAAAACAGAATGGTTCCGCCTACTCAAAACTAAGAGGGGATGCCGCCTACTACTAAAATCCCGGTTTTTGCAACAGTTGCGTTCTTCTATGCAAGAAGAAGACTTAGAAAGAACAAAGAAGTTTGGATCCGAAAAAGTATGCTTAGGAAGTTCTTTCGCTGAGCACAACAGAATGAAGAGGAATTTGTATCATTTCAAATCCCTATTCTTATCGAAGAGAAGGAACGAGAAAAACCTAAATCTTCCTACTCGAACAAGAAGTCCTATAGTTTACAACTCTTCTTTATATAGTAATTCGACCTATTGCTCCGCATCCCCCCATCAGTTTACTATGAAGAGAAAAAGAAAAAGGATCGAACTACCTACTCATTATTCGGAGGTGAATCATAGAACACCAAAAGCAGTGGTATCTTATGGACCTAACATAGGTCACATCCCTCACGACATAAGATTGAAAGATCCAAACCTTCTTCTTCGGAGCGGAAACGGACGTGGCCAAAACATATAAAGATCAGTGCAGTCGCTCATAGGGACATATCTATCCGGATAGAGGATAGTCTAGATCGATTCATAGATAGATCTCTCTCCATATAGATAGGTATCCATCTAGATCTTGATTCACTATTTCCATTTTTTTTCTTGATTCTGATTGATTACCTTTTTTTTGACGACAAGTTTTAAATCTTAATGCAGGCAAGGAAACATCGTTTTTCAATTATTACTTGCTGGGTCGGAGCGTAGACGAGCGAGCAGAGCCCAGGAAACAGGGAAGCCCGTCATAGAACAGTCGACTAAAAGTAGAAGACTGCTGGCCTGAGAGAAGGCGGCCTCTCTCGGGAAACATGGCCCAATTTCTCTTCTTTCTTTTTTCAGGGGCCCAAACGCTAAAAGGTGGGGGAGAAGGAAGCCGAACCTCTGATCGACCTGGACACATAAAAAATTCTCGGCGTCGAGAGAGATTCAAGATTCCGTAAGTAACTCAGTGAGTGCTTTCTAAGAAGGGCTTGGCTTGGAAGAAGAAAATGAAATACGAAC